GTCAATGTAGCTTATTTTTAAAAGCGCGGCACTGAAGAAGCCGAGATGAGAAACATGAAAATCTCCACAGACACCAGATTTGGTCCTGAGCTAACCGTTATTTTTTACTAAAATTATACATGCAAGCCTCAACAAACCAGTGAAAATGCCCATATACCCCCAAACAGGTAAACCGGAGCAGGCATCAGGCACTTAAAACAGCCCACAACGCCTTGTCATACCACACCCCCACGGGTTAGCAGCAGTAATTAACATTAGGCTATAAGTGAAAACTTGACCCAGTTACAGTATATTGGGCTGGCCAATTTCGTGCCAGCCGCCGCGGTTAAACGAAAGGCCCCAAATAACGGTCTTACGGCGTAAATAGTGACTAGATATTACTACTATAAAAATATAAAACTCACAGCTCCGTCGTAAAATACTAAAACTATGAAGAAAGCCAACACAGTATTTTTATAGTAAACTATTGACCACACGAAAGCTTAGAAACAAACTAGGATTAGATACCCTACTATGCTAAGCCCTAAACATAGATTAAGCAACTTTACAACGCTTTCCGCCAGAGAACTACAAGTAAAAAACTTAAAACTCAAAGGACTTGGCGGTGTCCCACACCGATCTAGAGGAGCCTGTCCTATAATCGATACCCCCCGCTCAACCCAACCTTAACTAGCCCCTCAGCCTATATACCGCCGTCGACAGTCTACCCCATGAGGGCCCAACAGTAGACATAATAACCACACCCGCTAACACGTCAGGTCAAGGTGTAGCAAATGTTAAGGAAGAGATTGGCTACATTTTTTATTTTAAAAAACACGAAATGCACCATGAAACATTGCACAAAGGTGAATTTAGCAGTAAACTAGAACAGAGAATCTATTTTAATATCGCCCTGGGACGCGCACACACCGCCCGTCACCCTCCTCACCAACACCTTTTACTAAATAAACACCTTTAATATTCAAGAGGAGGTAAGTCGTAACATGGTAAGCGTACCGGAAGGTGTGCTTGGACTACAAAATATAGCTTAACAAAAGCACCCACCCTACAACTGGGAGATGTCATAAAAGACTTTTTTGAGCTAACACCGGCTACACAAAAACACAAAAACTATCAAACAAAACCAAACCATTTGACACAGTAAGTAAACGAGATTGAACACTACCCCAGCCCAACTAGTACCACAAGGGAACCTTGAAAGAATAATGAAACCCGAAGCACAACATAGCAAAGATTAACCCTTGTACCTCTTGCATCATGGTCTTGCAAAACCACACCAGACAAAGAGACCTTAAGCCTGCTCTTCCCGAAACCAAGCGAGCTATTTTTGAGCAGCCTCTCAACAGGGCACACCCATCTCTGTGGCAAAAGAGTGGAAAGACTTAAAAATAGAGGTGAAAAGCCAACCGAGCCTGGTAATAGCTGGCTACTCAATAAAAGAATTTTAGTTCAACCCTGAGCCCTAACAACTTAACCTACATAACATATCTCCCACCCAGGGAAAGTCAATGGGGGTACAGCTCCATTGACCCGGAATACAACCCGAACTGAGAACTCACACCTTTTCCACACCACCAGTAGACTTCAAAGCAGCCATCACTCTAAGTGCGTCACAGCCTCCCCACTAAACTAATCCCATAATTAAATCCCCATCTCCAGAATAATATGAGTCATTTTATAGCGTTATAAAAAAACTTATGCTAGAACTAGTAATAAGAAAACTTCTCTATGCACACCCCTGAATCTGCACAGAAAAACTACTGATAATTAACAAACAAACACACACTTCACACCAAATGTTACTTACTACCTGTCAACCCAACACAGGAGTGCCAAACAGAAAGGTTAAAAAGTATAAAAGGAACTCGGCAAATAAAGTCCCAACTGTTTACCAAAAACATAGCCTTTAGCCAAACAAGTATTAAAGGTCTTACCTGCCCAGTGATCTCTTTAAACGGCCGCGGTATCCTAACCGTGCAAAGGTAGCATAATCATTTGTTCCCTAAATAGGGACTAGAATGAACGGTTAAATGAGGACTAAACTGTCTCTTATACTAAACCAATAAACTTGATCTTTCAGTCCAAAAGCTGAAATAACACCATAAGACGAGAAGACCCTGTGGAGCTTTTAGACCGACCTACAAACCTCATGTATCTCAAGGTTTTTAGTTGGGGCGACTTTGGAGCACAAAAMCCCTCCAACCACGGAATCTTACTTCTAGACATACACGTCAACAAACCCATCCAGACCCAGTAAACTGAATAAGTTATCTGATCTATGAACCAAGTTACCCCAGGGATAACAGCGCTATCTTCTTCTAGAGTTCTTATCGACAAGAAGGTTTACGACCTCGATGTTGGATCAGGACACCCCTATGGTGCAACCGCTATAAAAGGTTCGTTTGTTCAACGATTAAAGTCCTACGCGATCTGAGTTCAGACCGGAGCAATCCAGGTCGGTTTCTATCTATGTACAAACCACCCCCAGTACGAAAGGACCGGGTTGGTAGGATCAATGTTAACTACACATCCTTCACAACCTTCTGACTTCCACTAAAGTAGTCTTTACTACCCTAATCCTATACCAGGATTATTAAGGTGGCAGAGCCAAGTAATGCAAAAGACCTAAAATCTTTATACAGGAAAGCAAGTTTCCTTCTTAATAATGACCACCCTTATTCTCTATTTTATTAACCCTCTCACCTACATCATCCCAATTCTTATTGCCGTAGCATTCCTAACCCTGTTAGAACGAAAAATCCTCGGCTACATTCAACTACGAAAAGGCCCAAACATAGTTGGACCCTACGGAATTCTCCAACCAATCGCTGATGGAATAAAACTATTTATTAAAGAACCAATTTACCCAACATCTGCTTCTCCTTTATTATTTATCTTCACCCCCACCTTGGCTCTTCTTCTAGCCTTGATAATATGAACCCCTATCCCAATACCATACCCATTAGCCGACATAAACTTCGGCTTACTCCTCCTCCTAGCCCTGTCAAGCATAATGGTTTACACAATCCTATGAGCTGGATGAGCATCAAACTCAAAATACGCCCTCATAGGATCCCTACGAGCTATCGCACAAACAATTTCATATGAAGTTACACTCACTATTATTCTACTGGCAACAATCATATTAACTGGCGCCTTTACTACACAAACTCTCATCATTACACAAGAACAAGCCTGACTAATTTTACCTACCTGACCTCTTGCAATAATATGATTTGTATCCACCCTAGCAGAAACCAATCGAGCCCCATTTGATTTAACTGAAGGCGAGTCAGAGCTTGTCTCCGGATTTAACGTTGAATATGCTGCCGGACCTTTTGCATTATTTTTTTTGGCCGAATATATAAACATTATTATAATAAACACCCTATCCTGTATTTTATTTATTAGCCCAACTATATCTTTACAACCCCCACTCTTTTCAATTAATCTATTTACAAAAACCACCCTTCTAACCCTCCTATTTTTATGAATTCGAGCATCCTACCCCCGATTCCGTTACGACCAACTTATACATCTACTATGAAAACAATTTTTACCTCTCACTTTAGCACTATTTATTTGACACCTCTTCCTCCCCATCTTCCTAGCAGCCCTTCCTCCCCTTATCTAACCCAAAAGGATGTGTGCCTGAGCCAAAGGGTTACTTTGATAGAGTAAACTACAGGGAATAAATACCCTCACCTCCTTTAGAAAAAGAGGAATTGAACCCCTACTTGAGACTCCAAAACTCTCAGTACTACCTTTATACTACTTTCTAGTAAAGTCAGCTAATAAAGCTCTTGGGCCCATACCCCAAAAATGTTGGTTAAAACCCTCCTTTACTAATGAGCCCATCAATTATACTATTTTTATTGTCCAACCTAGCCCTCGGAACTATTATTACAGCCTCAAGCTTCCACTGATTTTTTGCATGAATTGGACTTGAACTAAACACCCTAGCCATTATCCCGATCTTAACTAAACAACACCACCCACGAGCCACAGAAGCAGCAACAAAATACTTCATTATTCAAGCTACTGCCTCCTCAATTATCATCTTCTCAAGCACATTTAATGCCTGACATACTGGAAACTGAGATATTACCAACATCACCACCACCCCTGCCACAATTTTACTCACCTTAGCATTAATAATAAAACTAGGATTAGCACCACTACACTTCTGACTACCAGAAGTTATACAAGGCACCACTATACTCTCAGCACTAATTATTACAACATGACAGAAATTACCCCCAATATCCCTACTTTTTTTAATAACCAACCAACTATCAACAACAGCTTTATTTTCACTAGCAGTCATTTCAACACTAATTGCAGGTTGATCAGGACTTAATCAAACCCAAATACGAAAAATCATAGCCTTCTCCTCAATTGCACACCTTGGCTGAATCATTATAATCAGCCCCCTATCACAAAACCTCATGCTTTTAACCCTAATAACCTATATCTTAATAACAGCCTCCATCTTCCCTATCTTCATCTACACAACAACAAAAACAATCAAGGACCTCGGACAAATATGAACCAGTTCCCCAACACTAACCACTGTTACACTTATGACCCTAATGTCCCTAGGAGGCCTTCCACCACTAATTGGGTTTGTACCTAAATGACTAATCCTAAAAGAACTTACAAACAACCACTTCACCCTATTAGCAACCATCCTGGCACTTTCCTCCCTACTAAGCTTAATATTCTACATACGCTTAACGTACACAACAACATTAATAATCCCCCCTAACACAATTAATTCAAACATAAAATGACGATTTAAACCAAAAAACCTACTCCACCCAACACCAATAATTACCACACTACTACTTACAACCCCCCTCACACCCATAATTTTTATTTAGAAGCTTAGGTTAAAGATAAACCAAAGGCCTTCAAAGCCTAAAATAGGGCCAACTCAGTCCTAGCTCCTGCTAAGGCCTGTATAATCTTAATATACATCTCTTGAATGCAACTCAAACACTTTAATTAAGCTAAAGCCTATCTAGATGGACAGGCCTCGATCCTGTAATAATTTAGTTAACAGCTAAAAACCCAACCCAGCGGGCTTCCATCTTTCTTCCCCCGTTAAGAAAAAAACGGGGGAAGCCCCGGCACGAATTGGGTGCCTGTCCGAATTTGCATTTCGGCGAATGCTTCGGGGCCATGGTAGGGGGGAAACAATTCCCATAGTGGGGTTTACAGCCTCACGCCTAATTCGACCACCCTACCTATGTTCATAGCCCGTTGACTCTTCTCAACTAACCATAAAGACATTGGCACCTTATACCTTTTATTTGGGGCCTGATCCGGAATAGTCGGCACCGCTCTAAGCCTTTTAATTCGAACCGAACTAAGTCAACCGGGCTCTCTCTTGGGGGACGACCAGATCTACAACGTCATTGTTACAGCCCATGCTTTTGTTATAATCTTTTTTCTTGTTATACCTGTTATGATTGGAGGCTTCGGAAACTGGCTGGTCCCCCTAATAATTGGGGCCCCAGACATAGCATTCCCACGAATAAATAATATAAGCTTTTGACTTCTCCCTCCCTCCCTCTTATTACTTTTAGCCTCCTCCACCATTGAAGCAGGCGCAGGCACTGGGTGAACTGTATACCCCCCCTTAGCTGGTAACTTAGCCCACGCAGGAGCCTCCGTAGACCTTACAATTTTCTCCCTTCACTTAGCCGGTGTATCCTCAATCCTTGGGGCAATTAATTTTATTACAACATGCATTAACATAAAACCCCGCAATATGACACAATATCAAACCCCTTTATTTGTTTGATCCGTCCTAATCACAGCCGTCCTCCTTCTATTATCTCTGCCTGTATTAGCCGCCGGTATCACTATACTCTTAACAGACCGAAATTTAAATACTTCCTTCTTTGACCCTTCTGGAGGAGGCGACCCTATTCTATACCAACACCTATTTTGATTCTTTGGTCACCCAGAAGTATATATTTTAATTCTTCCCGGATTTGGTATAATCTCCCACATTGTTACCTACTATGCTGGAAAAAAAGAACCCTTTGGCTACATGGGTATAGTATGAGCAATAATATCAATCGGATTTCTAGGCTTTATTGTATGAGCCCACCACATATTTACAGTAGGCATAGATGTTGACACCCGAGCATATTTTACCTCAGCCACAATAATTATTGCCATTCCAACCGGTGTCAAAGTCTTCAGCTGACTCGCAACTTTACACGGGGGTACCATTAAATGAGACGCCGCAATACTTTGAGCACTTGGTTTTATTTTTTTGTTTACAGTGGGCGGTCTTACTGGTATTATTCTCGCTAATTCTTCACTAGACATTATTCTACATGACACCTATTATGTAGTTGCCCACTTCCACTATGTCCTATCTATAGGCGCTGTATTTGCAATTATGGGGGGTTTTGTACACTGATTTCCACTATTTACGGGCTACACTCTACACCCCCTATGAACAAAAATTCAATTTGGGGTGATATTTGCTGGTGTAAATATAACATTCTTCCCACAACATTTCCTGGGTCTAGCCGGCATACCACGTCGCTACTCAGACTATCCAGACGCCTACGCACTGTGAAATACTGTCTCATCTATTGGCTCCCTAATCTCCCTAACAGCAGTAATTTTAATAATATATATTATCTGAGAAGCCTTTTCATCTAAGCGTGAAGTCCTCACTTTAGAGTTGACAAACACTAATCTTGAATGACTCCACGGCTGTCCTCCCCCCTATCACACGTATGAAGAACTTACACACATCCGAACCCCAAGGGAAGAAGGACTCGAACCTCCTTTAACTGGTTTCAAGCCAGCCACACCTCCCATATGTTATTCCCTCCATGGGGTCCTAGTAAACAAATTACATAGTCTTGTCAGCACTAAATTATAGGCCCACCCCTATGAACCCCAATGGCACACCCTGCTCAACTTGGCTTTCAAAATGCAGCCTCCCCAATTATAGAGGAGCTTCTCCACTTCCACGACCACGCACTAATAGTTGTCTTCTTAATTAGCGCACTAGTACTATACATTATTAGCCTAATACTTTCAACAAAACTAACATTTAAAAACAATACAGACGCCCAGGGCATCGAGACAATTTGAACAATTCTTCCTGCAATTATTCTTATTATAATTGCATTACCCTCACTTCGAATCCTCTACCTCATGGACGAAATTAATAACCCCCACCTTACTATCAAAGCAATGGGCCACCAATGATTCTGAAGCTATGAATATACAGACTACGAAAATCTCCTATTTGATTCGTACATAACCCCAACATCTGAGCTTCCCTCTGGGGGCTTTCGTTTACTAGAAGTAGACCACCGCACTGTGATTCCAACAGAATCCCCCATTCGAATTCTCATCTCATCAGAAGATGTCCTTCACTCTTGAGCAGTGCCTGCACTAGGCATTAAAACAGACGCCGTACCAGGGCGACTTAATCAAACCACCCTTATTGCCTCCCACCCCGGCGTATTCTACGGCCAATGCTCAGAAATTTGTGGCTCAAACCACAGCTTTATGCCAGTCGTAGTAGAGTCTGCCCCTCTAAAATATTTTGAAACTTGATCTAACACAATAACTTCATCACTAAGAAGCTACCTATAGCATTAGCCTTTTAAGCTAAAGAGGGACCAGGTCCCTTAGTGAAATGCCTCAACTTAACCCCTCCCCATGACTAATAATTTATTTCTTTACTTGAACCACCTTTATCTTTATGCTCTCTAAACTATTAAAAACTCACCACATCTCTAAAATTCAACAAGACAATCAAAACTATAAACCTATTAACTGAGATTGACCATGGCTCTAAACTTTTTTGATCAGTTTAATATCCCATCCTTGCTTGGCATCCCCCTAATACCCCTCGCTCTACTTCTTCCAATTTTAATATATTTACTAACACCCCACTTTACAAAAAATCGTTTTTCTACCCTCTTATTATGGCTCACTACAAACATTACAAAACAACTAATAAAACCAACTAACCTCTCAAGTCACAAATGAACCAGCTCATTTATATCTCTCCTGCTCCTATTAATTTTATTAAACACACTTGGTCTATTACCATACACCTTTACCCCAACAACACAACTATCAATAAACATAGCTTTCGCCCTCCCAACTTGACTAATAACAATCTTTTTAGGCCTTCGCAATCAACCCACTACATCACTGGGCCATCTCCTTCCCGAAGGTACCCCAACACCTTTAATCCCAATGCTAATTTTAATCGAAACAGCTAGCCTCCTCATCCGCCCAATTGCATTAGGAGTTCGACTAACCGCCAACCTAACAGCAGGCCACCTCTTAGTGCAACTTATCTCAACTGCCGTACTAGCAACTATTAACTCTATAACCATTACTGCACTAATAGCATTTTTTGCTCTAATTTTACTAACCTGCTTGGAGCTGGCTGTAGCATTAATTCAAGCATACGTATTTGTGCTTCTTCTAACCCTTTATTTACAAGAAAATAACTAATGACCCACCAAGCCCACCCTTACCACATAGTCGACCCTAGCCCATGGCCCCTAACAGGGGCCATTGCAGCCTTACTTATAACATCCGGTCTAGCAGCTTGATTTCACTTCAACTCAAAAATTCTTTTATTTTTTGGCTTCACCCTCTTACTACTAACGATACAACAATGATGGCGCGATGTCATTCGAGAGGGGACATATCAAGGACATCATACCCCCTCCGTCCAAAAAGGCCTACGCTATGGAATAATTCTATTTATTGTCTCAGAAGTCTTCTTCTTCCTAGGGTTCTTCTGAGCCTTCTACCATTCAAGCCTAGCCCCTACGCCAGAGCTAGGCGGCCAATGGCCCCCCACTGGAATTTTGCCTCTCAATGCATTTGAAGTCCCACTACTAAATACTGCTGTCCTGCTTGCCTCAGGTGTTACCGTAACATGGGCCCATCATGCCTTAATAGAAGATAAACGTAAAGATAGCATTCTAGCCTTAGCCCTAACAATTCTACTAGGACTTTATTTTACAGCACTTCAGRCCGGAGAATATTACGAAACCCCCTTTACTATCGCAGATGGCGTATACGGGACCACCTTCTTTGTAGCAACCGGCTTCCATGGCCTCCATGTAATTATTGGATCTACCTTCCTATTAACCTGCTTAATTCGACAAACATATTACCACTTTACCACTCATCATCACTTTGGATTTGAGGCCGCAGCCTGATACTGACATTTCGTAGATGTGGTTTGACTCTTCCTATATATCTCAATTTACTGATGAGGCTCCTACTTTTTTAATATAATTATTATAGATGACTTCCACTCATCCAATCTCAAATTCACCTTGAGAAAAAGTAATGAACATTATAATAATATTCTTTATTACCTTACTAGTATCAACAATTTTAATCCTTATTAGCTTTTGACTCCCACAATTTTATTCAGATACTGAAAAACTCTCCCCATACGAATGTGGGTTTGACCCCCTCGGGACCGCACGCCTCCCATTCTCCATTCGTTTCTTTTTAGTGGCAATCCTATTTTTACTTTTTGACCTAGAAATTGCCCTACTTTTACCCACCCCATGAGCCATTAATTATCTAAGCCCTACTACAACAACCTTATGGGCCTCCTTGATTGTTAGCCTATTAACTGCAGGCCTTATTTACGAATGACTTCAGGGCGGCTTAGATTGAGCTGAATCGGGAATTAGTTTAATAAAATAATTGATTTCGACTCAATAGATTCTGAACACACACAGAATTCCTTGCATGCCAACAACTCTATTTTTCCTAAGTATCTCATTCACCCTGGGTTTATTAGGCCTAACCTTTCACCGTACCCATTTTATATCCATTTTAATTTGCATCGAAAGCATAATACTAACCCTTTACCTAACACTAGCCACACTCGCTACCTCCACAAACACCACAACTACCTTTATTATACCCGCCCTTCTTCTAACAATCTCGGCCTGTGAAGCTAGCACGGGATTAGCCCTTCTTGTCGCCACCTCCCGCACACACGGAGCCGATCATATAAAAAACTTAAACTTATTAAAATGCTAAAAATTATTATCCCCACAATTTTTTTAATCCCCTCCACCTTATTACTTAAACCCTCAACACTTCTTATAGTTACAACCACCTACTCACTACTCCTAGCTATATTAAGCCTAACGCTATTTAACCAACCCTTAATTACAATAACCCTAAATACAACACCCTACTTCTTCACAGACAGCACCTCTGGCCCCCTCACAGTTCTCTCCTGCTGACTTCTTCCCCTCATAATTATAGCCAGCCAAAACCACCTGAAACTTGAACCTTTACCCCGGAAACGACTCTTCCTTATAACCTTAACAACCCTCCAAACAACATTAATTATAACCTTTACTACCTCAGAACTCATTTTATTTTATATTTTATTTGAAACCACCCTTATCCCAACTCTGGTGGTTATTACACGATGAGGTAACCAATTAGAACGATTAAACGCTGGACTTTACTTCTTATTCTATACACTTATAAGCTCCCTCCCTTTACTTATTTCTCTTTTATACTTCAACACAACTTATTCCCACACCTCCATATTAATATTTTTTCTACACCCCCCTTCCCTTGCCCTTACAAAATCCTACCACCTCCTATGACTTGCGAGCCTTTTAGCCCTCCTAGTTAAACTACCCCTCTACGGGCTCCATCTTTGACTACCAAAAGCCCATGTAGAAGCACCCATTGCTGGTTCAATAGTCCTCGCTGCAATTTTACTTAAGCTTGGCGGCTATGGCCTAATTCGAATTTTTCCACTACTTCAACTTAACCCCCCAAACATAATACTCCCAATTATGGTCCTAGCCTTATGAGGCATCCTAATAACCAGCTCAATCTGCCTACGCCAAACAGACTTAAAAGCCCTCATTGCTTACTCATCTATTAGCCACATAGGTCTCGTTATTGCTGCCATCTTTTGCCAAACGCCCTGAGGAATCTCCGGAGCCATAACCCTGATAGTAGCACACGGCCTCACCTCTTCTGCCCTATTTTCCCTTGCAAACACAAACTACGAGCGCGCACACACACGAACCCTGCTACTCTTACGAGGCCTACAAATCGCACTCCCTTTAATATCAACATGGTGGTTCCTAACAAGCCTGGCTAACATAGCAATACCCCCCTCAACCAACTTAATTGGTGAACTAACAATCATCGCAGCCCTATTTAACTGATCCCACCTCACAATCATTTTAACCGGAGCCGGGACCCTTATTACCGCCTCCTACTCACTGTACATATTCTTAATAACCCAACGGGGGACCCTTCCTACTCAATTTTACTTCATACCTCCGACCCACACCCGAGAACATCTAATCTTAACCCTCCACCTTTTACCCCTCGGACTTCTAATTCTAAAACCAGCACTGACCTCGGGCCTATACACCTGTAAATATAGTTTACAAAAACTTTAGATTGTGAATCTAAAAACAGAGGCTAAAACCTTCTTATTTACCAAGAGGCGTATGAACACCCAGACCTGCTAAATCAAACAACTGATGTTAAAATCCTCAGGCCTCTTACTTCTAAAGGAAATTAGCAATCCACTGGTCTTAGGCACCAAAAATCTTGGTGCAACTCCAAGTAGAAGTAACAATGCACGGACTTCTGATGCACTCAATAATATTAACCACACTATTCATCTTAATCCACCCAATTATAACTACTATAACCCCCATCCCCCTAATACTAGGCTGAAGCATATTGTACGCAAAAACCGCTGTACAATTAGCATTCAAAATTAGTCTTATCCCACTAGCAATCTTTATATTTACTGGCATAGAAGCCTCCACAACAAACCTTACTTGAACAAACATTGCTAACATAGACATTAACATCAGCTTTGTACTAGACATATACTCCCTTACATTTATCCCAATTAGCCTATTCGTCACGTGGTCCATTCTTGAGTTTGCCAACTGATACATAACCTCCGACCCAAACATAAACCGATTTTTCAAATACCTATTAATCTTTCTGTCAGCAATACTAATATTAACCACAGCAAACAACATGTTTCAACTTTTTGTAGGCTGAGAGGGAGTAGGCATCATATCCTTTATACTAATCGGATGATGATTTACTCGCCCTGACGCCAACACTGCAGCACTCCAAGCAATTATCTTTAATCGCGTAGGGGATATTGGATTCTTATTAGCCCTAGCCTGACTCGCAATACATTTAATAACCTGAAATATTCAAGAAATAAGCATTCAACTAAAAACGCCTCCCCTGCTACCCCTCCTAGGCCTAATCCTAGCCTCAGCTGGAAAATCCGCCCAATTTGGACTACACCCCTGACTCCCAGCTGCCATAGAAGGTCCCACACCTGTTTCAGCCCTACTTCATTCTAGCACAATAGTTGTTGCTGGAGTATTCTTACTAATCCGACTACACCCTATCTTAGAGAATAACAAAACTGCTCTCACCATCTGCCTATGCCTAGGAGCACTCACCACCTTATTTACAGCACTCTCTGCCCTTTCACAAAACGATATTAAAAAAATCATTGCATTCTCAACTTCAAGTCAACTAGGCCTAATAATAGTGACAATTGGACTTAATCAACCCCAATTAGCCTTCCTCCACATCTCCACTCATGCCTTCTTCAAAGCAATACTTTTTTTATGCTCCGGAGCAATTATTCATAACCTCAGCAATGAACAAGACATCCGAAAAATGGGTGGCATACAAAAACTTCTACCCACCACAGCCACCTGTTTAACTGTCGGAAGCCTCGCCCTTACAGGCACCCCTTTCCTTTCAGGCTTTTATTCTAAAGACGCAATTATTGAAACAATAAATAACTCCCACCTAAACGCCTGAGCCCTAATAATTACACTTTTCGCAACAATACTTACCGCTACATACACCATGCGAATAGTTTTTTATGTTCAACTAGGGGTTCCACGAACTATAACTACCAAAATAAATGAAAACAAAACACTCACCCGCCCCTTGATCCGCCTTGCAATTGGTAGCTTATTGGCAGGCTTCACCTTAATTTTTACAATCCTACCAATAAAATCAACTACAATAACTATACCAACCACCATAAAACTTTCCGCCATCATCGTAGCCACCCTGGGCGCACTTGTGGCCCTCCAAATTGCAAAAAAAACAGCCTGACTTACATCAACAAAACAATCTAAACACCACAACTTTTCCAACCAACTGGGCTTCTTTAATTCAGCTTTTCACCGATTACTGCCAATCTCATCTCTATTTATGGGTCAAAAATTAGCCCTCCACATTAATGATTTACTCTGACTTGAAAAAATTGGGCCCAAAGGCCTAGTAACCTTAAACCTCACAAATACTAAAAATACTACTTCCGCACAAAAAGGCTTAGTAAAATTTTACTTGTCAATTTTTACCCTTACTTCAATCTGCTTTATTATCCTTCTATGAACCTAACTGCACGCAAACCTACACGTACTTTCCCCCGAGTTAACTCCAATACTACAAACAGGGCCACTAACAAACCTCACCCGCAAACTAATAACCCACCAGCACCTAGCCCATACAATAAAGATACCCCATTTAAATCCACACGAACAACGGATATACCCCATGATTCTACCCCATCAACCCCTAAACCATTTAACCCTTCATCAATTTGCCCTAATAAAAATAAAACAAATAAAACATAAACACCCAAATTTAATCCTACTTGTCAACTTCCCCACGCTTCAGGAAATAAATCTGACGATAAAGCAACTGAATAAGCAAAAACTACCAATATTCCCCCCAAATAAATTAAAAACAACACAATTGAAACAAATGAACACCCCATAAAACCTAAAATCCCACAGCCCATGCCGGCCCCAAAAACTAAACTGCCAGCACCAAAATAGGTAGAAGGATTAGATGCTACACCAATTAATGCAAAAAGTAAACAAACTATAAAAAAACTAACCAAATATATCATTATTTTAATTTGGCTACACCAAAACCTGCAATCTGAAACACTGCTGTTGTTATTCAACTACTAAAACAATGACAATAAACACACGAAAAACCCACCCAATCTTAAAAATTATTAATAATTCATTTATTGACCTACCAACACCCCCAAATATCTCCGCTTGATGAAACTTCGGATCCCTACTTGGACTTTGCCTCATTATTCAAATTTTAACAGGACTATTTTTAGCCATACACTATACTGCAGACATTTTATCCGCATTCTCATCCATCGCCCACATCCACCGAGACGTACAACATGGATGACTAATCCGAAACCTTCATGCCAATGGCGCATCTTTCTTCTTTATTTGCATCTATTTACACATCGGACGCGGCCTCTACTATGGTTCATATATTTTTTATGATACTTGAAATATCGGCGTAATCCTACTACTTCTTGTAATAGCCACAGCCTTCATAGGCTATGTGTTACCCTGAGGACAAATATCATTTTGAGGTGCCACAGTTATTACAAACCTCCTTTCAGCAGTTCCCTATGTTGGAAATATTTTAGTTGAATGAATCTGAGGGGGCTTCGCAGTAGACAACGCAACACTAACCCGATTTTTTACCATCCACTTCCTGCTTCCTTTTATTATCCTAGCCGCCTCTATAATACACCTCCTATTCCTTCACGAAACCGGATCCAACAACCCAACTGGACTAAACTCAAACTTAGACAAAATTCCATTCCACCCCTACTACTCATACAAAGACCTGCTCGGCATCATACTTTTACTTCTCTGTCTATTATTCATTGTACTTTTCAACCCCAACCTGCTCGGAGACCCAGAAAACTTCTCCCCAGCAAACCCCATAATAACCCCACCACACATCAAGCCTGAGTGATACTTCCTCTTCGCCTACGCCATTCTCCGCTCAATTCCCAACAAACTCGGAGGTGTGTTAGCCCTTTTATTCTCAATCCTAATTTTATTTTTAATACCACTACTTCATGCATCCAAACAACGCACCTTATCATACCGCCCTCTCTCCCAAATACTCTTTTGACTTCTAGTATCAGACCTTCTCATCTTAACTTGAATCGGTGGCCAACCCGTAGAACACCCATTTATTATTATTGGTCAACTAGCATCAACCCTTTACTTCTTATTATTTCTTATCCTTTTACCAACAGCCGCCCTACTTGAAAACAAGCTTCTAAAATGATAGTAGCTCTGGTAGCTTAAACACAAAGCACTGGCCTTGTAAGCCAGAAATGGAAAACCTTTCCCCAGAACATCAAAAAAAAGGATTAACCCTTATCTCTAGCCCCCAAAACTAGTATTTTAAATAAACTATTTTTTGCCACCACCTTCCAACTCCAACAACACTCACTGCCACCACCAGGTGGCTTTTTTGCCACCACCTTCCAACTCCAACAACACTCACTGCCACCACCAGGTGGCTTTTTTGCCACCACCTTCCAACTCCAACARCACTCRGGAAAAAAGAAAAAACTATACCCTCCACCATTAATTAACACCACTTATAAACCCCAAAAATTAAAGATCAGTGTTCTCTCTACCTCATAACCGGCGCCCCCCCCTACCCCCCCCAAAAAAATCTTTTAAACAACTATAACCCAAAACTGGTATTTTCTCGACTCCACTCGAAAACCTTTGGTTGGTACGGGGTGATGCTCTATATACTATTATGTATATAGTGCATTAACTTATTTTCCCCACGAAAAATATAATGTACATTATCCTATAAATAAGACATAATTATATTATGTATAATCATGCATTATTTATTTACCCCATGAATATCCTTATAATACTAGCTTCTATAAATATTACATAATACATATTATTTATTCGTGCATAACTTATATTCACTTANNNTAATCTTGCTTAAGAACGATATTGCTAGGTTGTGCATATTCTCATTTCCTTACGAATACCCATAGATTACTACCCTGCATATTCCACACCTGTACATAAATTGATTACCATTAGTCTACATCCGTACATTACGTCAAGATGTTCTCGTCACAACGGCAGTGTATTTCTACGCATGGTTATTTCCTGATCTGGCTTCTCACGTGAGAATCATCAACCCCTGTAGGTTACGCCCCCCTTCCCAGTCTCACGTCCATAACTTGAGGTTGCAGTACGTTCTCACTTTTTCCAAGGCCTCTGGTTGTTAGGTCAGGACCATCTTTCTCCTCAATCACCACTTTCTCACTTTTTCCAAGGCCTCTGGTTAATGGGTTAGTTACCCTCGTACCCTTGACCATAGTATAACTGGTTTTCCTGGCGGCTGGTATTTTTTTTATCTCTTTCCCTTCACGTCACATCTCCAGTGCACACGCCTATCCGGTTTCTAGCCTGGAGTCACAGTGCGATGGACTTCGTGCAGATATCTATATGGTATTATTTCCTGAATGCTTGGTAGACATATTTTTCGGCACCCTTAGCGCAACACTAAAAAAAAGGCCACTTTTTTGACCTTTTTAGCGTCACTTTTTTTTCACGTTATCCTAAAACCTTCTAGTCAATTTTTTTTAGTCAAAAGCTCCGGGTCCGTGCTCATTGCGTTTTTTTAAAAAATTTATCATAAAAAATTCTAATACAACAAAATTTACTACACTACTAAAATCACCCATACAAATCAAAATTTAGCTATTTTTTTTTACTTTTTTTTTAAGGCAAACCCCCCTACCCCCCTACTAAAAATTTTGTGCTCAATCAATTTTTTTTCTCGCCAAACCCCAAAAACGAGAATTGCCTGAGCTTTTAAATTATTAGTATTAACCAGTCAACGCTCCATTTTTTAAAATGGAACGCCATAAAAAATTTTTTATACACATAAAAAAAATTTTTT